TCCTTTTCTATCCCGTTGTTTCGGACCATAGATCGAGCCAAGGGTCACAACTTCTTCTACTCATCCTGTATATTGTCCTTTTCATTCCGTGTTGCATTAGAAACTTATTATTATACGAGATTATACGAAAATGAATCCTTCCTAGGAGGGAACAAATATTTATCTTTTCGATGAGAGTTTGTACACAACATGGGAGAAACCTATCTTCTATTTATAATAATTGAAGAAAAGGTTCCATCATATATAGTGAATTGATACTCCCGACTCCCACAAAATCATTTCTTTCGTTCAATAGTTACTCGTTATTAGTTAATAATCCTAGTGATTGGATCTATATGCGTATTCCGATAGGAAATGAAATAGTAAAATGATTTTTCGTCGAATGACTATTCATTTATTGTATTTTCAAATAGGGGGCAGGAAGGATCTATGGGAAAACGGTGGTTCAATTCAATGTTGTCTAACGAGGAGTTAGAACACAGGTGTGGGCTAGGTAAATCAATGGACAGTCTTGGTCGTCCTGTTGGAAATACCAGTGGAAGTGAAGATCCTATTCTAAATGATACGAATAAAAACAATCATAATCATGGTTGGCGCGAAAGTAATAGTTGCAGTAATGTTGATCATTTTTTCGGTGTCAGGGACATTTGGAGTTTCATCTCTGATGACACTTTTTTAGTTAGGGATAGTAATGGTAACAGTTATTCCGTATATTTTGATATTGAAAATCGGGTTTTTGAGATTGACAATGATAGTTCTTTTCTGAGTGAACTAGAAACTGCTTTTTCTAGTTATCTGAATAGCGGGTCTAAGAGTGACAATCGCTACTATGATCATTATATGTATGATACTACGTATAGTTGGAATAATCACATTAATAGTTGCATTGATAGTTATCTTCGTTCTGAAATCAGTATTGATAAGTACATTTCGAGTGGTAGCGACAATCACATTTACAGTTATATTTATAGTTACATTTGTAGTGGTGAAAGTGTAAGTGATAGTGACAGGGGGAGTTCTAGTATAAGAACTGGCGGTAATGGCAGTGATTTCAATATAAGAGGAAGATCTAATGATTTCGATGGAAATAAAAAATACAGACATTTATGGGTTCAATGCGAAAATTGTTATGGATTAAATTATAAGAAATTTTTTAGGTCAAAAATGAATATTTGTGAACAATGTGGATATCATTTGAAAATGGGTAGTTCAGATAGAATCGAACTTTCGGTTGATTCGGGCACTTGGGATCCTATGGACGAAGACATGGTCTCTATTGACCCCATTGAATTTCACTCGGAAGAGGAACCTTATAGAGATCGTATCAATTCGTATCAAAGAAAGACAGGTTTAACTGAGGCTGTTCAAACAGGCATAGGTCAACTAAATGGGATTCCCATAGCCATTGGGGTTATGGATTTTCAGTTCATGGGGGGTAGTATGGGATCCGTAGTAGGCGAGAAAATCACCCGGTTGATCGAATATGCTGCTAATAGATCTCTACCTGTTATTATGGTGTGTGCTTCTGGAGGAGCACGCATGCAAGAAGGAAGTTTGAGTTTGATGCAAATGGCTAAAATATCTTCCGCTTTATATGATTATCAATTCAATAAAAAGTTATTCTATGTATCAATCCTTACATCTCCTACAACCGGCGGAGTAACGGCCAGTTTTGGTATGTTGGGAGATATTATTATTGCTGAACCCAATGCCTACATTGCATTTGCGGGGAAAAGAGTAATTGAACAAACATTGAATAAGACAGTACCTGACGGTTCACAAGCAGCTGAGTATTTATTCCATAAGGGCTTATTTGATCCAATCGTACCACGTAATCCTTTAAAAGGTGTTCTGAGTGAATTATTTCAGCTACACGGTTTCTTTCCCTTGAATCAAAATTCAAGTAGAGCGCTAGGCTCAGTTATTTGTAGCGAACTTTAGTTCATCGGAATCAAAGTCAAAATAAGAAGAGTGGAGTTTTCTTTGGTAACATAAGTTCTATAGGAAGTTTCGGATAATTACTTTTTTTGATACAGATTTTTTATCCTACCCCTATTCATGATTAGTAATCAGGAACCCCCTATCAGGAGGAAAAGAGTGAATTCTTCCTTCCGCGGAATGGAATTGGGAAAAAAAATCAAAAGAATTTCATGTTCCCTTCTTTCATATTAATATATATCGTATTAATATATATAGAATAAGTCAAATCTATAAGGGAAGTGTTGCATATTTTTATATCTCCCGAGGACCTACACTTTTGACTATGAATTCCTGTTGGATCGGATTCTAACAAATCCTTAGGAAACTCGTAAGAAACTCTTTATTAGAAGATAAGGGCGGTAGAACAAGAATAATAAAGCGGATTATCATCCATCTATTTCTTGTAGAAAGGTGAATAGATACACTTATTTAGCTCTACATTCCTTGCACTTATTATATACTTAATAATACTTATAATAGATATACTTATCATAAGATAAAATATCTTTATAACAGGTACAAATATTAAATCGAGGCACCCATTCTATGACAGATTTCAATTTACCCTCTATTTTTGTGCCTTTAGTGGGCTTAGTGTTTCCAGCAATTGCAATGGCTTCTTTATCTCTTCATGTTCAAAAAAACAAGATTGTTTAGACCTGATAGGACAAAATTTCATCAATTTATTTCAACACTTGGACTTGGATCATAATAGGGATATCCATTTAGTGGAATATGATACGACATGTGGCTCCCTCCGGGCACAAATAAAAAAGTGATTATACATGCGGATACATTATATATGGATAAATGCATGTATATGGGGGGATAGCTGTTTTAAAATGGATCAGAGCGGATATCTGAAATAGAAAGTTAACGTATCTATATTATGTAGATATACATAGTGGTGGTATTATACGAAGGGGATGTTATTATTTTATATCTAACCAATTTGATGAATTACTCCTAATAGTTCGCGTCATAATAGTGCTAGTTGATGAGAGTTACTTCGGGAGCAAAATCAAAAAAGTAAAATCAAATTCATTTGGCTTATTCTCTTCTCTCAATTCCAATAGGATGCAACTGGATCTAGTATGAACTATCGATCAGAACGTATATGGATAGAACTTATAACGGGATCTCGAAAAACAAGTAATTTCTGCTGGGCCTGTATCCTTTTTTTAGGTTCACTAGGATTCCTATTGGTTGGAACTTCCAGTTATCTTGGTAGGAATCTGATATCTTTATTCCCGTCTCAGCAAATCATTTTTTTTCCCCAAGGAATCGTGATGTCTTTCTATGGGATCGCAGGTCTGTTCATTAGTTCCTATTTGTGGTGCACAATTTCGTGGAATGTAGGTAGCGGTTATGATCGATTCGATAGAAAAGAAGGAATAGTGTGTATTTTTCGTTGGGGATTTCCTGGAATAAATCGTCGCATCTTCCTTCGATTCCTTATGAGAGAGATTCAATCGATCAGAATGGAAGTTAAAGAGGGTCTTTATCCTCGACGTGTCCTTTATATGGAAATCAGAGGCCAGGGCGCCATTCCCTTGACCCGTACTGACGAAAATTTGACTCCACGAGAAATTGAACAAAAAGCTGCTGAATTGGCCTATTTCTTGCGCGTGCCAATTGAAGTATTTTGAAATGAAGGGAATTAATGCTTTCTCAGCATGAGGGAAGGGACCCAGGAACCCCCTTTTAAATATAACTGAAGCTTCTTCGGAACGTTCATTCGAGCAAAACATGTTAGATTCTATTTCCCCCGTTCCGTTGGTAATCCTTCTGTGGCCCATAGAATAAAGCAGGCGGACGTATACGGAACAACCATAATAAGAAGCAATTTTGATCGACCAAAACTCCTTTTTCTGCATATAGAACTCAATTCTACTAGTCACAAGTAGAATAAGTATGTATTCATCACACATATCAGAGCATTTCGGAATACATAATTTCTCTTTTTAGGGCCAATACTTTGGATTAATACATTAGATACAGATGTATCATATCTCGTTAATTATCTTTCTTTTGTCAATCGATGTTTCTTTTTTGATCCTTTCTTTAGCTCCTGGATAACCAAACGTTTAGATCTCTCATAACTATCCAATTTCTCTCTCGTTTTGTCACCTATTTCGGATTTCATCATTAATATTTTTCAGAAATATCCCCTCAACTATTCCTGGGTCGTGGGTAGCCAGTGAAAATTTCGAAAAAATAATTGAGGGGAGTTCTTTCGTCTCGAAATCAAAATAATATTCATTATTTCAAGCGGTTCTTTTGGGCATTCATCGAAAGAACAAATGAAGATAGAATTGGTTCGAATTTGACCAACTGAGATATCTGGGAAAAGTATTTGATTATTTCTTCATTCGAAACGGGCCCTTATTCTATTTCTATATTCTTTCTAGATCCAAGGACTAAACAATTCAAAAAAAAAAAAGGAATAGATCCATAGGTTCCATACCTTGTTATAGAACTCATGCTTCATAGAAATATCGGATCAGATAGAGTCGGCGAATGAAGCGGGTTCATTAACAATTCACAGATGAAAAGTGTCAAAAAAGAAAGCATTGACTCCCCTCCCGTATCTTGCATCTATAGTCTTTTTGCCCTGGTGGATCTCTCTCTCATTTAATAAAAGTCTGGAACCTTGGGTTACTAATTGGTGGAATACCGGACAATCCGAAACTTTTTTGAATGATATTCAAGAAAAGAACGTTCTAGAAAGATTCATAGAATTAGAACAACTATTCCTGTTGGATGAAATGATAAAAGAGTACCCGGAGACACAGATACAAAAGCTTCGTATAGGAATCCACAAAGAGACGATGCAATTGGTCAAAATGCACAACGAAGATCATATCCATATCATTTTGGATTTCTCGACAAATATAATCTGTTTTGCTATTCTAAGTGGTTATTCTATTCTGGGTAATGAAGAACTTGTCATTCTGAATTCTTGGGTTCAGGAATTCCTCTATAACTTAAGCGACACAATAAAGGCTTTTTCTATTCTTTTATTAACTGATTTATGTATCGGATTCCACTCACCCCGGGGGTGGGAACTAATGATTGGTTCGGTCTACAAAGATTTTGGATTTGCTCATAACGATCAAATTATATCTGGTCTTGTTTCCACTTTTCCAGTCATTCTAGATACAATTTTGAAATATTGGATCTTCCATTATTTAAATCGTGTATCTCCTTCACTTGTAGTGATTTATCATTCAATGAATGAATGAAGAACTCATTTGATCTGCTGATATCAATCAAATCATGATGCTACTTCGTACATAAACAAACCGTTTTGAAGCTTACTCACTCTTTATACTTCTACCCGCCCAGGGGATTCCTACTATACTTCAGTACAATTATTCCAGTACAATGGCAGAATCATGGATAGGGAACTATGCTAGCTACCTACCTAATTTATTGTAGAAATTTCCGGGATCAATTATTGGACCATGCAAAATAGAAATACCTTTTCCTGGGTAAAGAAAGAGATGACTCGATTCATTTCCGTATTGATCATGATATATGTAATAACTCGGACATCTATTTCAAATGCATATCCTATTTTTGCGCAGCAGGGTTATGAAAATCCACGAGAAGCAACCGGGCGTATTGTATGTGCCAATTGCCATTTAGCTAATAAGCCCGTGGATATTGAGGTTCCACAAGCTGTGCTTCCTGATACTGTATTTGAAGCAGTTGTTAGAATCCCTTATGATATGCAACTGAAACAAGTTCTTGCTAATGGTAAAAAGGGGGCTTTGAATGTGGGGGCTGTCCTTATTTTACCCGAGGGATTCGAATTAGCTCCCCCCGATCGTATTTCTCCCGAGCTGAAAGAAAAGATGGGCAATCTGTCTTTTCAGAGCTATCGCCCCACTAAAAGAAATATTCTTGTAGTGGGTCCTGTTCCTGGTCAGAAATATAGTGAAATCGTCTTTCCCATTCTTTCTCCGGACCCTTCTACTAAGAAAGACGTTCACTTCTTAAAATATCCCATATACGTAGGCGGGAACAGGGGAAGGGGTCAGATTTATCCCGACGGGAGCAAGAGTAACAATACAGTCTATAATGCTACAGCAGCAGGTATAGTAAGCAGAATAGTACGTAAAGAAAAAGGGGGATATGAAATAAGCATAGCCGATGCATCGGATGGACACCAAGTGGTTGATATTATACCTCCAGGACCAGAACTTCTTGTTTCAGAGGGTGAATCCATCAAGCTTGATCAGCCATTAACGAGTAATCCCAATGTGGGTGGATTTGGTCAGGGAGATGCAGAAATAGTACTTCAAGATCCATTACGTGTCCAAGGTTTGTTGTTCTTCTTGGCATCTGTTATCCTAGCACAAATCTTTTTGGTTCTCAAAAAGAAACAGTTTGAGAAGGTTCAATTGTCCGAAATGAATTTCTAGATCCACGGATTCATCAAGTTGGTAAAAAGGGCCGAATTATTGTTGATCAATGCAATTATGTATGATCCAAAAAAATATGGAAAGCCCCTTGTCTTGCTTTGTTTATACTGCTTTTCTGCGAGATGCCGGGAATTGCTTGTATCCCATTCCTAGTAATAGTATGTATATTGCGAAGAAGACTACTTGACCCTCCCCCCCCTTTTTTTTTTTTCAATCCAAATTGGAGCGGTGTGACGCTTCTTATTGCCAGATTGTAAATGCCATGGAATGCATCAATAGTTTTTTCTATCTAATAGAATCGAATTCTAATAGACAATAGGCGGCATAACATTAAGTAGGAAGAGAATACGCGGCAAGGGATAAATGAAAGAATGATTCTGGGAGGGATTACTTGTCTTCCTAATTTTCGACACAAGAAAAGGAATTTTCCGCCCTTTTCTTGTGTCGAAATAATAATGATTCTTGATCTTGTTCGTCAAAGATTACTGTTTTCTTTTCCAGGTCTATCGGAACCTCTTTCTTTAGATTCATAAGAAGTGGCGGACAAACAAAAAAGGGGGATGGCTTAGTAAACAAATAGAACTTCTTCAACGAACTTATCAAATTTCAAGTAAAAAAAAAAAATAAAATTTTAAGATGAGATAATAAATAAGGATTTGGATATGTGCAAAAATCCAAGATTTTCCCCTTTCAACCGGAACATTAAGAGTCTTTTTTTATTTGATGAAATTTTATTTTTATAGAATAGAGTAGAGTAAGGTTCAATTCAATTAGTATAGAAATGGTTTGCAGGATGTCTCATCTGTAGAAATCCTGTGTCATCCAAAAAATCAATTGATTCCTTCTTTCTTCTTGTTTCGGAAGGGGCCCTCATACTATGGCGGAACAGATACTATGAATCAATCAAGGGATTCCATTTTTCAAAAACATCATCAGAAACAAAGCATCCTTTTATCATTTCTATGAATCTAATATTATGATTATGTTGACTGGATGAATTTCCAACTTTTTTTATGTTATGGAATAGATCAAACAAAGCCTTACCCGAAGAGTAAGAACTCAATAGGACCTTACCCCCCGAATCAGACAA